AATAAGATGCCTGACCAGAAAGGACTATTTTGATAGAATAGATAATGTATATTTATACTCTTATTATATTTTATAGATCACTCCATAACTTAGAAAATCAAAATTTCTCGTGCACTTAACACTAAAATATAAGAAAGGTAAGCTAAAATTCAAGCTAATAGGTTCATACCCTATTTATAGAAATAAATTCTCCTCTCTAATAAAAAAATCCCAATGATTATTTAGATTAATTTTAATCACCAGTGTAGCAATTACTTTATCTGCTAATAATTGAATTAGTATATGAATAGGATTAGAATTAAATATAATAGCATTTATCCCAATTATTTTGAATGATAATAATAAATTAAGATCAGAAGCAGCAATAATTTATTTTTTAGTACAAAGATTTAGAAGTTTAATATTATTATTAATATTAATTAGATATATATGTAAGTATTTGATCTATGGAGTATTTAGTTATCATATTTTAACAATTAGAATCTTAATTAAATTAGGGGCCGCCCCATTCCACTCTTGATTTCCTAAAATTGCATCAATAATAAATTGAAAAAAAAACTTTATTTTAATAACTTGACAAAAAGTTATACCATTAATAATAATTAGAAATATAAGCCACAATAGAAACATAATCATTAATATAGCAATTATTATATCTATTATTATTGGAAGTATTGGAGGAATTAATCAAGTTTCACTACGTAAATTAATAAGTTATTCATCTATTAATCATGTAGGATGAATATTATCAATTAATAAATCTATAAATTTATGATTAATTTACCTAATAATTTACAGTATAATAATATTTATAATATATTATATATTTAATAATTATAGAATTTATTTCCTTAATCAATTAAATAGATTAAATATAAACATAAGAGAAAAATTTAATATAATTATTATAATAATAAGAATAGGAGGGTTACCCCCATTTATAGGATTTATAACTAAATGAATTACTATTCAAAGATTAATAAATACAGGAGATCTAATTATAATTTTTATCATAATTATATTTAGATTAATTACATTAATATATTATATACGAATTATAATTAATATATTTTTAATAAATAGAACAACAATTAAATGATCAACCACAAATATAAATAAATATATTATAAGAACAATAATATGTTGCAATTTAAGTTTACCAATATTTCTAATTTTAGATTTAATTTAATTTTTAATAATAAAGCTTTAAGTTAATTAATTTAAACTGTTAACCTTCAAAGTTAAAAATATATTTAATATAAGCTTTAGGCTATGCCTACTTTAGAATTGCAGTCTAATATCATAATAAATTGACTATAAAGCCTTAATTTTAATTGATAAAGGATTAAATAATCATTAATAAATTTACAATTTATTGCCTAAAACTTCAGCCACTTTATCTATTTGAATAAATGATTATATTCAACCAACCATAAAGATATTGGAACCTTATACTTTTTATTTGGTATATGAGCAGGTATAGTAGGATCCGCTATAAGATTAATTATTCGAATTGAATTAGGACAACCTGGAAGATTTATTGGAGATGATCAAATTTATAATGTTATTGTTACAGCACACGCCTTTATTATAATTTTTTTTATAGTTATACCAATTATAATCGGTGGATTCGGAAATTGACTAGTGCCATTGATAATTGGAGCACCTGATATAGCATTCCCTCGAATAAATAATATAAGATTCTGACTATTACCCCCCTCATTAACACTATTAATAGTAAGTAGATTCACTGAGTCTGGTGCAGGAACTGGATGAACAGTTTATCCCCCACTATCTAGAAATATTTCCCATAGAGGAGCATCTGTAGATTTAGCTATTTTTTCTTTACATTTAGCTGGAGTATCATCTATTTTAGGAGCTGTAAACTTCATTTCAACAATTATTAATATACGATCAGAAGGAATAATTCCTGAACGGATTCCCTTATTTGTATGATCAGTAGGAATTACTGCATTATTATTATTATTATCACTACCAGTATTAGCTGGTGCTATTACAATATTATTAACAGATCGAAATTTTAATACATCATTCTTTGACCCATCAGGAGGGGGAGACCCAATTCTATATCAACATTTATTTTGATTTTTTGGTCACCCAGAAGTTTATATTCTAATTTTACCAGGATTCGGACTAATTTCACATATTATTAGACAAGAAAGAGGAAAAATTGAAACATTTGGAAATATTGGTATAATTTATGCTATATTAGCCATTGGTATCTTAGGATTTATTGTATGAGCACATCATATATTCACAGTAGGAATAGATGTCGATACACGAGCATATTTTACATCAGCAACTATAATTATTGCAGTACCAACAGGTATTAAAATTTTTAGATGATTAGCAACTCTTCATGGAGTTAAAATAAATTATTCCCCATCAACATTATGAGCCTTAGGATTTGTGTTCTTGTTTACAATTGGAGGATTAACAGGAGTAATTTTAGCTAATTCATCAATTGATATTATTTTACATGATACATATTACGTAGTGGCCCACTTCCATTATGTATTATCTATAGGAGCAGTATTCGCCATTATAGGAAGTTTTATTCAATGATTTCCCCTATTTACAGGATTAACAATAAACCCCAAATGATTAAAAATTCAATTTTTAACAATATTCCTAGGAGTAAATATTACATTCTTTCCTCAACATTTCCTAGGATTAAGTGGAATACCACGACGTTATTCAGATTATCCTGATGCTTATACAAGATGAAATATTGTATCATCAATTGGAAGAATTATATCAATAATTAGAATTATTATATTTATTATTATTCTATGAGAAAGTATTATTACAAAACGAGTAATAATCTTCAGTGAAAATATAACAACAAGAATTGAATGATTACAAAAAACACCACCAGCAGAACATTCTTATAATGAAATTCCTATCATAACCTCAATTTTCTAATATGGCAGATTAGTGCAATGAATTTAAGCTTCATATATAAAGATATTTAAATCTTTTATTAGAAATAGCAACATGAGGAAATATTATAATTCAAGATGCAAACTCTTCATTAATAGAACAATTAACATTCTTTCATGATCATACAATTATAATTTTATCAATAATTACAATTATAGTAGCATATATTATAATTTCATTAACCAAAAATAAATTAATCAATCGATATTTATTAGAAAGACAAACAATTGAATTAATTTGAACAGTTTTACCAGCTGTTACTTTAATTTTTATTGCTTTACCATCACTACGATTACTATATATAATTGACGAAATTAATAATCCATCAATTACATTAAAAGTAATTGGTCACCAATGATTCTGAAGATATGAGTACTCAGATTTCAGAAACACTGAATTTGATTCATATATAAAACCTATAAATGATTTAGATTCACAAGAAATTCGACTATTAGATGTGGATAATCGAACAGTATTACCAATAAATACCCAAACACGAATTATAGTAACAGCAGCAGATGTTTTACACTCATGAGCAGTACCAGCACTAGGAATCAAAATTGATGCTGTACCAGGACGATTAAACCAGGGGGCTATTAATATTAATCGTCCTGGATTAATATATGGACAATGTTCAGAAATCTGTGGTGCAAATCATAGATTTATACCTATTGTAATTGAAAGAACTACAACTAAAAATTTCCTTAATTGAATTAATTCAATATCATTAAGTGGCTGAAATTTTTAAGCATTGGTCTCTTAAACCAAAATATAGTAAAATAAAAAATACTCTTAATGAAAGATTTAGTTTAAATAATAAAACATTAACTTGTCAAGTTAAAAATACATTAATGTATTCTTTATTGCCTCAAATATCCCCACTTTGATGAGAGATTTTATTTATAATATTCATTATATTTTATATTTTAATAAATATTATAATTTATTTTTCATATCAAATAAAGAAAACTAATAAAAATAATAAAATATATTGTATTAATCAATCAAATTGAAAATGATAACTAATTTATTCTCTGCTTTTGACCCAGCAACATCAATTAATTATTCTATAAATTGAATAAGAACTTTCTTATTTCTAATTATTATACCTTATTCATATTGAAAATTACCTAATCGGATTAATATTATATTTAATTTTATTTCACAAAAACTTCATAATGAATTTAAAATATTATTAGGAGAAAGATCAAAAGGATTAACATTAATAATAATTTCATTATTTATATTTATTATAATAAATAATTTTATAGGTTTAATACCTTATATTTTTACTAGATCTAGTCACCTAGCTTTTTCATTAACACTAGCGTTACCCTTATGATTAAGAATAATAATTTTTGGATGATTTAAAAATACTAATTCAATATTTGCACATCTTGTACCAAATGGCACCCCAATAGTATTAATACCATTTATAGTATTAATTGAAACAATTAGTAATTTAATTCGACCTGGAAGACTAGCAGTACGACTAACTGCTAATATAATTGCAGGACATTTATTAATAAGATTATTAGGAAATAAATCAGTTAGAATCAATATATTAATATTATCATTTATTTTAATTATTCAAATTATATTAATATTATTTGAAGCAGCAGTAACCATCATTCAAGCATATGTATTTTCAGTATTAACTACCTTATATTCTAGAGAGGTAAACTATGAAACTACATAAAAATCACCCTTATCATTTAGTGGATTATAGCCCATGACCTTTAACAGGATCAATTGGAGCTATAACATTAACGTCAGGAATAATTATATGATTCCATAAAAATGAAATATATTTATTTATAATTGGCATAATAATTCTATTATTAACTATAATCCAATGATGACGAGATATTATTCGAGAGGCAACATTTCAAGGACATCATACAATTAAAGTTACAAATGGGTTAAAAATTGGAATAATTTTATTTATTATTTCTGAAGTATTCTTTTTCATTTCATTTTTCTGAGGATTTTTTCACAGAAGATTAGCCCCAACAATTGAAATTGGAATATTATGACCCCCAAAAGGTATTATAGTATTTAACCCTATGGAAATTCCATTATTAAATACTATAATTTTATTATGTTCTGGTATAACTGTCACATGGGCTCACCATAGATTAATAACAGGAAATCATTCAGAAACAATTAAAAGTTTAACAATAACAATCATATTAGGAATTTATTTTACAACTTTACAAGCCTATGAATATATAGAAGCAAGATTTTGTATTAGAGATTCAGTATATGGATCATGTTTTTATATGTCTACAGGATTCCACGGATTACATGTAATTATTGGAACTTTATTTTTGAGAGTATGTTTATTACGACATATAAAAAATCACTTCTCAAAAAATCATCACTTTGGATTTGAAGCAGCAGCATGATACTGGCACTTCGTTGATGTAGTATGATTATTCTTATATATTTCAATTTACTGATGAGGTAGATAATCTTTTTAGTATAAAAATTATATTTGACTTCCAATCAAAAGATCTTATTAAAAGAAAAGATAATTATATATGTAAGTATTACAATTATTTTAGCAATTATTATCGCATTAACAATAATATTGCTATGCACTTTAATCTCTAAAAGATCAAAAATTAATCAAGAAAAACTATCACCATTCGAATGTGGATTTGATCCAAAAAGATCAGCACGAACACCATTTTCAATTCAATTCTTCTTAATCGCAATTTTATTCTTAATTTTTGATATTGAAATCGCAATTATATTACCAATCATTTTAACTATAAAAATTAGTATAAATACATTATGGACTTCAATCATTATAATATTCATTATTATTTTAATCTTAGGACTCTACCATGAATGAAATAATGGTGTACTAGAATGAGCTAATTAATAATAGGGGTTATAGTTTAAATATTATAACATTTAATTTGCAATTAAAAATTACCTAATATATAAGGTTAACCTCAAAAATAGATAATGAAGTAATAATTACAATTAGTTTCGGCCTAATATTAGGATAATATCACTTTCCCTTATCTATTTAATTGAAGCCAAAATAGAGGCTTTTCATTGTTAATGAAACAATTGATTTATAAATAAAATCCAATTAAAGGGGAATGAAGTACTAAAAGAAGCTGCTAACTATCTTTTAAAGCGGTTAAAATCCGTTTTTCCCTTATTTATATAGTTTAATCCAAAACTTTTCATTTTCAATGAAAGAATAAGAAAATTTCTTTATAAATAAACATTTGGAAGATAAATATCTATTATAACTTCTTCAGAGTTAAGCTTTTAAATTTAAGCTATCCAAATTTAAATCAACATTAAAAAAAAGATTATAAAAAGAAATCTAATCAAATAAATTTTAACATTGTTTATTTGATATAAAGAATAAAAGGAACTTAAATAATTTACTAAAGATACTAAAGATGAAGAAATTATAAATTCCCCTCAACTAGAGTCTATAAATCTAGATCTCATTTTACTAAAAACTAAACCCTTATTATATAATATATAAGTTCTAAAAGAGGGTATAAATCATATACATCTAATAATTTCAATCAAATAATTATAATAAATACCAAAAACAGAACAAAAAACTCTCAATATAGATAATCTATAACCCAGTCAAGCACCTAAAAATACAAAAATAATAGGTATTAATTTCATTAAAAGAGGGAAACAAAAAAAATTAGGGTAAGGAAAAATTAATCACATTAACATAGAACCTCTAAAAATAGATAAAAAAGTAAGCAAAATTAAAGAAAAAAGCATAATAGGATCCTCATTATAACAAGAAGAAGAAAATAAACCATTATAATTACCAAAACAAAAATAAATTAAACGTAAACTATAACAAGCGGTTAAACCAATAGATAAATAAAAAAGTAAATAAATATATAAGTTATAATAATTAAATCTTATTTGTTCCAAAGCCAAATCCTTTCTATAAAAACCCGATAAAAAAGAGAAACCACACAAAGATAAATTCGAAATACAAAAACAAGAACATGTATAAGGTAAACAATAAATTAAACCCCCTATATGACGAATATCTTGAGAATCATTTATACAATGAATAATTAAACCAGCACATAAAAACATCAATGCTTTAAAAAAAGCATGAGTTAATATATGAAAATATGAACAAGAAGAATAACCTATAAATAATAATCTCATTATTAAACCTAATTGACTTAAAGTAGATAGTGCAATAATCTTCTTCAAATCATACTCAAAATTAGCAGCCAATCCAGACATAAATATTGTTAAACATGAAATTAATAAAAAATAACCTATAAAAAAAGAATTCATTAAGTCACTATAACGAATTAATAAATATACTCCAGCTGTGACTAAAGTTGAAGAATGAACCAAAGCAGATACAGGAGTAGGTGCCGCCATAGCAGCAGGAAGTCAAGAGGAAAAAGGAATTTGAGCTCTTTTAGTAAAAGCCGCTAAAACAATTAAAAAAACAACCCAAAAAGAAATTTGATATCTAAAAAAACTTAAATAATAAATATAATTTCAACTACCTAAATTAAATAATCAAGCAATTCTAATTAGAATAGCCACATCCCCAATACGATTACTTAAAACAGTTAATATCCCCGCATTATATGATTTATAATTTTGATAATAAATTACTAAACAATAAGAAACCAACCCTAAACCATCCCAGCCTAATAAAATTCTAATTATATTAGGTCTAATAATTAAAAATATTATTGATAAAACAAATAAAAGAACAATAAATAAAAACCGAACCTTAAATAAATCCAAAGATATATAAGAAGTTCTATAAAAAATAACTATTGAAGAAATAAATAAAACCCCACTTATAAATAATAAAGATATCCAATCTAAATAAATTGATATAGATAAATATCTAGAATTCAAAGTAATAATTTCCCAGTCAAAAAATATAGAATATATATTACATAAAAAATTAAATCCGAATAATAAAAAAATTATTCCAATTAATAACAAAATAAATGATCAAAATTTATAATAATTAAAAATGGGCTTAAAGAATTAAATTCACCTATAATATCACAAATTATTATTCTAATTAAACTATTTAAACCCTTTAAAAAATTAAAGTAAAAATATCACACTTTATAATCAGAAAATTAAGGGGGATAATATGATATAAAATTAAAATATATTCACGCACATTAACACCTATAAAATAAGATAAACCATTATAAAAATAACCATGTTGAGTTATAGAAAATAAATAAATTCTGTAACAACAACTTATAAATGAAATAATAAATAAAAATAAGAAAGTTATAATATCCCAAGACATAATTGAATTAATTAAATAAATTTCCCCTAAAAGATTTAAAGAAGGAGGGGAAGATATATTATTAGAACACAACAAAAATCAAAATAAAGATAAATTAGGTATTACTATTAAATAACCCTTATTAATAAATAATCTACGACTCCCTCTACGCTCATAAATAATATTAGCTAAACAAAAAAGAGCAGAAGAACAAAAACCATGACCAATCATTATAACAAAAGAACCAATAAAACCATAACAAGTATAACTCATAATACCACAAATTACTAAAGATATATGAGCCACAGAAGAATAAGCAATTATAGATTTAATATCAACCTGAAACAAACACAAAAAGCTAATAATTAAAGAACCTCATAAACTTAAACTTATCCAAAAATATCTATAATTAATAGAATAAGAACCAATAAATAGATAAACCCGAATTAAACCATAACCCCCTATTTTTAATAAAATAGCTGCCAAAATTATAGAACCAGACACAGGAGCCTCAACATGAGCTTTAGGTAATCAAAAGTGAAAAAAAGGAATAGGTAATTTAAACAAAAAAGCCAAAATCATTGAAATATAAATATAAAAATTTATGTAAGGTAAAGAAATAAGCCAAAAATCCAAAGAATAAGATAATGTATAAATATAAAAAATACCTAATAATAAAGGTAAAGAAGCAAATAAAGTATAAAATAATAAATAAAAACCAGCAGAAATACGCTCAGGCTGATATCCCCACCCAAAGATTAAAAAAAGGGTGGGAATAATAGATATCTCAAAGGCTAAATAAAAATAAAATATACTTAAAGTTGAAAAAGTTAATAATAATGAAAATATTATAAGAATTATTACCAAATTAAACTCCACTATTTTATCCTTATTTTTATAAATATTAAAACTTGCCATTATTATTAAAAAAATAATAAAATAAGATAAACCAATTAAATTATATGAAATCACATCATAGCCTAAATATAATCTGCAAGAAGAAATAAAACCATATCTTATATTTATAAATATAAATATAAAACAAGACACTATTATTATATTTATAATTAATCAATAATTATTTAATAAAGGGGTTATAAATAATAATAAAAAAATATATTTTATCATGATAAAATAGATAATCTAGATAAATAATCATTACCCTGACTACGCACCATTTTTACTAAAATAGATAATCCTAAAGCTCCTTCACAAACTGTAAACACTAAAAAAATTATTGAAAAATATAATTCATAACCATAATTTATTATAAATAAAGTTAAACTTAAAAATACACATAACACTATATATTCTAAATTTAATAAGGAAAGTAATAAATGTTTACGAGTTGAACAAAACATAATAACTCCTCTAAATATATTAAAAAGAATGATATATTCCAAAAAAATAAGTTTTAATAGTTTAAATAATAAAACAATGATTTTGTAAATCATAAATAGAAATATATCTTTAAAACTTCAGTAAGAAGTTAATACTTATCTTTAATCTCCAAAATTAATATTTTTTATAAACTACTTACTGGTTGAATTTATTAATATCCTTAATAGTTGTATTATCATTAGTATTAATAACATTAAATCATCCTTTAAGAATAGGATTAATTTTGATTTTACAGACAATTATAACCGCCATAATTATTGGATATATAATTGAATCTTTTTTATTCTCTTATATTATCATTATTATTATATTGAGAGGGGCCTTAGTACTTTTTATTTATATAGCTAGAGTTGCTTCAAATGAAAAATTCAAATTATCTTTAAAACTAAGTTTATTATCAATAATAATATTTATATTTATATATATTATAATTAGATACTCCAATAAATCAATTTTATTTAATAATAATGATATTGATAAAGTAAGTTTAATTAAAATTTTCAATACAATAACAGCTCAAATAACTTTAATAATAATTATTTATCTATTATTTACGATAATTGTAGTATCTAATATTGCAAAAGTAACTGAAGGGCCTTTACGGATAAAAAATTAATTTATGAATAAACCCATACGAAAAACACACCCAGTATTTAAAATTATTAACAATTCATTAATTGATTTACCTTCACCATCATCCATTTCATTATGATGAAATTTCGGATCCCTTTTAGGATTATGCTTAATAATTCAAATTATTAGAGGATTATTTTTAGCCATACATTACACAGCTAATATTGAATTAGCATTTAATAGAGTAATTCACATTTGTCGAGATGTTAATAATGGATGATTAATACGATATACTCATGCAAATGGGGCATCATTATTTTTTATTTGTTTATATTTACATATTGGACGAGGATTATATTATGGATCACATAAATTACATATAACCTGATCAATTGGAGTATTATTATTACTATTAATTATAGGAACAGCATTTTTAGGTTATGTATTACCATGAGGGCAAATATCATTATGGGGAGCAACAGTAATTACTAATTTATTATCTGCTGTGCCTTATTTAGGAAAAACATTAGTAATATGATTATGAGGGGGGTTTTCTGTTGATAATGCAACATTAACTCGATTTTTTGCATTACACTTCTTATTACCATTTATTATTTCAGCTATAGTAATAATTCATTTATTATTTTTACACCAAACAGGGAGAAATAATCCATTAGGATTAAATTCTAATTTTGATAAATCACCATTTCATCCATATTTTTCTATTAAGGATTTAATAGGGATAATAATTATATTATTAATATTTTCATTATTAATTCTTTTAGAACCCCGAATATTAGGAGATCCTGAAAACTTTATTCCAGCTAATCCATTAGTTACCCCGATTCACATTCAACCAGAATGATATTTTTTATTTGCATATGCAATCTTACGATCAATCCCAAACAAATTAGGAGGTGTAATAGCTATATTGATATCAATTTTAATTATTGTATTACCTGTTATTATTAATAATAGAAAATTCCAAAGAACTACATTTTATCCTATTAATAAAATTCTATTTTGAAGTATAGTGACTATTATTATTTTATTAACCTGAATTGGAGCACGCCCAGCAGAAGAGCCTTATATTTTTACAGGACAAATCTTAACAATTTTATACTTTACTTATTTTATTATTAATCCAATAATTATAAAAATCTGAGATAATTTAACTAATTAATAATTAAAAGTCAATAAGTTTTAGTAAACTTATATTTTGAAAGTATAAATTGAAAGTTAAATTCTTTCATTGACTTCACACTTAATTTAATGAAAATTATATTAATACAAAACAATTAATAATAAAGAGAATAAAAAAATAAAAAGATTTAAAGATAAAGGTAAAAACAATTTCCAAGTTAAATTTATTAATTTATCATAACGAAACCGAGGTAAAACACCTCGTACTCAAATAAATCAAAATACAACTATTATAACCTTTAAATAAAATAAAATAGACCAAAAATCACATCCTAAAAAAATAATTGAAGTTAATAAGCTTATAAAAATAATATTCATATATTCAGAAAGAAAAATAAAAGCAAACCCACCACTTCTATATTCAACATTAAATCCTCTAACTAATTCTCTTTCCCCTTCAGCAAAATCAAAAGGAGACCGATTAGTTTCAGCTAAACAAGAAGATAATCAACAAAAAAATAAAGGCAAACAAAAAAATATAAATCAAGACAATTTCTGATAAAACATAAAATTAAGCAAATTATAACTAAAAATAAAAATAACAAAACATAAAATAATAATAATTAATCTCACTTCATAGGAAATAACTTGAGCAACTGAACGAAGACTACCTAAAAGAGCATAATTTGAATTAGAAGATCAACCAGATAATATAACTCCATAAACACCTATTCCAGTACAAACCATAAAAAACAAAATACCATAATTAAAATTATAAACATTACACAAATAAGGAAATAAAGACCATAAAAGAAAAGATAAAAATAATAAAAACACAGGAGATAAATAATATATTAAATAATTTGATTTATAGGGATAAATTTGCTCTTTAAAAAAAAGCTTTAAACCATCAGAAAAAGGCTGTAATAAACCTATAAAACCTAATTTATTGGGGCCTTTACGAAGCTGAATATAACCCAAAACCTTACGTTCTAATAAAGTTACAAAAGATACACAAACAAGAACACAAATAATCTTAAATAAATAAACTAATAAAATCAATACTATTTGTAATAATTCTATTACATAAATAAATTCTAAATTTAATGCATTAATCTGCCAAAATAGTTTATAAATATTCAAATATAAACAATATAATTGAAGTAAATGGTCCTTTCGTACTAATTTACATAAATATAAAAAAAGATAGAAACCGACCTGGCTCACGCCGGTCTGAACTCAGATCATGTAAAAATTTAAAGGTCGAACAGACCTAAAAAATTAAGCTTCTGCACTTAAAATTAATTTTAATCCAACATCGAGGTCGCAAACTCTTTTATCGATATGAACTCTCCAAAAAAATTACGCTGTTATCCCTAAGGTAATTTAATCTAATTATCCAAACAATCAGGATCATAAATATGTTAATCAACAATAATATAAATTATAAGAGTTTAATAAATCTCACTGTCACCCCAACAAAATATTATTTATAAAATTATTTAAAAACTAACCAAAATAATTAATTTATAAATAATATAAAATTCTATAGGGTCTTCTCGTCCCTTTTAAAAATTTAAGCTTTTTAACTTAAAAATTAAATTCAATATTTTAATATAAAGAAAGTTATCCCCTCATCCAACCTTTCATACAAGCCTTCAATTAAAAGACAATTGATTATGCTACCTTCGCACAGTCAAAATACTGCGGCTATTTAATTAATATCATTGAGCAGGTCAAATCTAATAAAATTTAAACATTAGAACATGTTTTTGTTAAACAGGTGAGGGATAATTTTGCCGAATTACTATATATTAATTATATATATTTACTAATTTTATCATTATAACAATTATTTATTTTATTAAATAATTATTTTTAATAAAAATTTAAACCTAATTAAAATAAAATATAAATTAAAATTAATTATAACAAAATAAATGATGGAAATTTTTAATCCTACAAAATTTAAACAAATATTAAGATTATAAATCAATTAATAAGCTTATCCCTATTAATTTTAGATTAAAATATAAAATATAAATTAAATTATACAATATAACATTTAATCCTGAATTAAATTCAATTATTAAAAAACCAGATATATAAAATTGAATAGCATATAACCCCTATTTATATTTAATTAATAAATTTAACACATTAACTAACAAATATAAATATCTCTTTTATTTTCGGGATTATAAATAAATAATTATATAATTTTAATAAACCCTGATACAAAAGGTACAAAAATAAAATTTTACTTAAAATATTTTAAATAAACTCCTCTACAGTAAAATTAACTATCAAATTAAAATTATTAATTCACTAAAAATTACTAAAATAAAAGTTATTTCTATAAAAATATTCAAATTAAATTTTGAATTAACTATATAAAATATCAAGTTAATTTGAATTGCACAAATAAATTTTTAATGTAAATAAAAATTAATCCTAGATTATAACTTGTATTAATCTAGCCCCACCTTCCAGTAGAACTACTTTGTTACGACTTATCTCACCTTATATAATGAGAGTGACGGGCGATATGTACTTAATCAAGAACATATATCATGAATAATATATTTTATACATTACAATTAAATCCAATTTCAAGTTTCTTATAAAAAAACTATCCAAAATTAATAAATTAATGTAACCCATTTCAAACCTTTACACAGCTGCACCTTGACCTGACATAATTTTTACTAAAAATTAATGAAAATATTCTAATAAAACATTCTATAAGACAGAGATATACAAGCAAATAAATATTAAAGGTAAAATTTATCGTGGATTATCAATTACAGAACAGGTTCCTCTAAAATGATTAAAATTACCGTCAAATTCTTTCAATTTAAAGATCTTAACTATTAATACTGAGAGAAAAATTTACATTTTTAATAATAGGGTATCTAATCCTAGTTTATAATTAAAAATATCTTATAATATTTTATATATTTACCTAATAATTATAATAAAATTTAAAATTTCACTTTAAAATCTGAAGTATATAATCAATAAATTAATTACTTAACAAATAATAATACTCTAAAAATAATAATCCTGACCAATTGTATAACCGCAGCTGCTGGCACAATTTTTGCTAGTCATTATATAATTAAATGTATCCTAAATTATTAAATATGTACAAAATTAAAAACTGCGAATAATTTAAATAATTTATTATTTAAATAAACATAAATTCACGCAAATACTTACATATTAAAATTAATATAAAACTATCACAAAAAACTAGAACTAAATTTTATATACTAATAATATAATTATACCAACTTTATTCCACGTGGAGCGGGAAAGAATTTCCCCCTCGCTAGCTCGGTCTAACCCTGGTCCATAGTACCTCTGGACTGGTTTGGATACCAATATATAATAGTCACATATGCTACAAGGTCCCATATGTTACTTACTAATAAGTTGCTATTCACTAGCTCACGTTTAGTTCGCTACAAATATCTAACTGTATACCTTATATATTAGGTATATTTTAATATTAAGTAATATCATATAGTTATTAAATAACCCTAGGTATTTCCTATGAATAATACTCCATAGATCAAATACTTACATATATATTATCCCCCCAGACAGATAGCCCTCCGGTCCCCTCCGGTCTTTTATATACTTCAGATTTTAATAAAAAATTACCCCCGTAATTATTATCATTTAATCTTTTTCACAAAAGTTTATATCTATATACATATTTATAGTACTTAGGTACAATAATTTTTACCCCCCTACATATACATATATATTTGCATATAAAACCTCAATAAATTCAAAATTTTTGTAATTTATGTCAAGCTTAACATTTATAAATTTATGATTAATTAACATCAACAAATTGATATATTAAAATAAATATCATAAAATGATTGTAAAGCCAATGATGTTAATTAATAATTTAAAAAACAATAATTATGCTAAAATTAACAATTATAAATTTATGATTAATTAAATTTATTTATAATTCATG